CACTGAAATATTCGGCCGTATGCTTGAAAGATAACCCAAAAAATCAAAGGAATGCTTGGATAATTGGTTTAGATGGATTCTTCCTGGTTGAGACCATACATAAAAATGACATTGCCAAAAATTGACAAGATAATATTTCCACTTATTCATCAGAAGAGGAGTATCTTTTGATGCCAGAATCAATTTTCCTTGATGGCTAACATACTGTATAAAAGGATCCTTGAAGAACCATAAGGTAGCCGGAAAAAGGACTTCTTCGACAGGATATTTTATTTTTTCATAAAAACGTATTCGCTCAAAAAAGATTCCAGAAGAGGTTAATCGTAAATGATTAGATTGGTTACGGAGAAAAAGTAAAATGGATTCATATTCATATACATAAGAATTATATAGGAGCAAGAATAATCTTTGATTACTTTTTGCAAAAATGGATTTTTGGGGAGTAATAAGAGTATTCCAACTATAATACTCGTGAAGAAAGAGCCGTAATAAATGCAAAGAAGAGGGATCTTTCACACAGTAGCGGAGGGTTTGAACCAAAATTTCCAGATGAATGGGGTAGGGTATTAGTACATCTGATGCATAATTTAAATGTGGAAATTTGTCCTCGAAAAAAGGAAATATTGAATGAATTGATCGTAAATTATAAGATTTTATGCTTTCTGTCTCCTCTAAGGAAGATACTAATCGTAGGGAAAACGGAATTTCCACAATGACTGCAAATCCCTCCGATATCATTTGAGAATACAAATTTTTGTTGTACCCCAAAAATTTATTTTGATTAGAATCATTAACGGAAATAAGAAAATGATTCTGTTGATACATTCGACTAATTAAACGTTTTATAATTAGTAAACTAGATTTCTTGTCATAACCTACATTATCAAACAAAATGGATCTATTTAAACCACGATCATGAGCAAGGGCATAAATATACTCCCGAAAGATAAGTGGGTATAGGAAGTCATATTGCGGAGATCTATATAATTCGAAATATCCTTGAAATTCTTCCATTTAAAATTCAATTTGAATCAGAAAAGAAATAGGTGATTTATTGGGTTATCAAATGATACATAGTACGATACAGTTAAAACAAGGTATTTATAGTAAGAAAAAACTAGATACCTCGGAAAACAAGTCAAACTCATCAACGGACTCTCTAGAACCTCCCTTTCCATATAATAGATTTTTGTTCGTTTATAGGATACCAAGATAGTTAGAAGCCTTTTATTTTATCAATCCAATCGCTCTTTTGATTTTGAAAAAAAAATCTCTTTATCAATATACTGCCTTCTTCATACACATTTATCTCTGCCCCATAAAGGGGAATAGCTAATAGTTAGGGCTCATAAGAAATTTCTAATCCACTCATCGGAAAAGCTTTTCCCGCATTAGGCACTAATATATTTTTAACATCTAATTAGATGGGGTAATCATTCCAAAATTAAGAATAGAAGCTCGTTACTTTTTATTTCCCTAGAATTGGAACCTCTAGTAAGGCTCTACCCATTTATTCACTCGACCCCCCCCCAAAAAAAATTCTTTTTTTTATTGAATTTAAACAATTGAAATAATATTTTGGACCTATTTAGTAAGAATGAAATATTCTCAGAATTATCCATTACTACGACATGCTGCTTTTTCCATTCATTCCTTTCAGGATCAGTCGTGGTCTTACAAACTCTACCGATGGTATGGACGAATCTTTTTCTTCATACAAATGTGTAAAAGATGCTAGTCGCACTTAAAAGCCGAGTACTCTACCGTTGAGTTAGCAACCCAAATAAACAAATTAGAATGTGTAGATACAATCAGAATCCAAATAAATAACGAAATTGAAGGGCACACCACAATAAAACCATAAAAAAAACAATGAAAAAAACTCTAACCCGCTCTGAACATAATAAAAATGAACAAATCCGACAAAAATACAAAAAATTCTCAAATAAAAGATAAAATAAAGTCAAAGATTTTCAAATATTTATAGACCGCCTCTTGTCTCTCTTCTCTTATATTATCCATTATATTATCCATTAATTAGTATATAAATTAGTATATATCGAATTTGATTGATTTAAATCTTAATCGAAAAAGACTTCTTGTATGACAGAAAATCTAAGAAACTATTATTTGAATGAAATAAAATCTATGGAGCAGGGATAAATGGATCCGTTTATCCACGATCGGATTATATTTATTTGATACACTGTTGTCAATATTAATATTGAGAAAAGCATAAGCATACATAAGCATACAAAAGATAAAACAAATTCTAAATCGAACTAACAATAATAATTCCGATTTCAATCAATTAAAATTAATCAAATTAAAATTATTTAAATAAAATTGCAATATAAAAAAACGAAGGACTTGTGTTGGATTGGCACTATATTTAGATTGGCACTATATATAATAGAAATGGAAGACTTAATTAAGGAAGACGGCGGAGAAGTAGAAAAAACGAGGTTTATTCAATAACTAAAATAAACAGGGTTAGTCCTTTGTTTTTTTTCTATTTTATTTCATTAATTGAATTTTGTTTGTTGATTAAGGTGAAGTTCCGTAAAAACCCCCGCCTTTTTTAAAATATCATGAACAGTTCCTGTAGGTTGAGCGCCTTTTTCAAGGAAGTATAGAATAGCAGGAACATTTAAATAAATTTGATTCTTTATCGGATCATAAAAACCCACTTTCCGAAGATCTCTTCCCTCTCGTCGAGCTCGAACATCAATTGCAACTATTCGATAAATGGCTCATTGGGATAGATGAACAATACCCCCCCTAGAAACGTATAAGAGGTTTTTCCCTCGTACGGCTCGAGAAAATTCGAAATTATGTCTATGTATAAAATTACAATATCAAATATATCCATAAAATCATCAAATTAATTAGACTATTGATTTTACTTTATTTTCTTATTCTTATCCAACAAAAAGAAAATTAGTCGTATTTGCACCCTCATAACTCAAGTTGGATAACTCTGAAATAACTCAAAAGAACAACCTTTTAGATATTTCATCTATTGAGCGGTCTCTAACCCTTTAATTGTCTTCTTTAGAATCCATTTTGATTCTTCATTCTGATCTAGTTGTTAAGACAATTGAAAAAGGTATTTCCTTGTTCCAGGATCTTTGCCTTGAATCATTGGGTTTAGACATTACTTCGGTGATCTTTAAATCCTTTCAAAACGGCAGCAACATACCATTTTTTGCGATTTCCTTCTGTCAAAGAATCATACAAATGTTGGATTCCTGCGTAATACACTTTCCTTTTGATTTGATCGAAAAAGTTTTACCAATTTCAAACCTTCCCTTGGAATTGGAAATTTTCTCGAATGGGCCCCTTTAAGTTTATGTATCGAAAATATACTTACGAAGTTGTTCCAATTTGTTGATTGATACTAACCCTAGATTCTTGCCCCTGAAAAATAAAAAAATACTTTCTACTCGAGCTCCATCCTATACTATATTATACCACCCCCCCCCCCCAAAAAAAGGGGTTACAGCGGAATAGAACAAATGATGTCGAGCCAAGAGCACTTTCATTCCTATATAATATATATAAAAATGGTGGATGTAAGACTCCACAGCGGATCATGTCCTTCAAGTCGCACGTTGCTTTCTACCACATCGTTTTAAACGAAGTTTTACCATAACATTCCTTCAGTTTGGAACCCATATGTAATTGATTCAATTATGGAATCGTGAATAATCATTGGTTCGGTTGATACATAGTAATCTATACCTTTTCTTCTATAATGAAAAACGGAGAGTATCAGCAAGAATAAATTAATTTAACCCCATTTTTTTAGATTAATAGAGATTAATAGAATTTAATATTGGAAATTCTATTTTCTTAATCATTGTAAATTTGAAACTATTTTTCTATTTTTGTAAAAATCAAATTAGTTAACTAAATTATAACTAATATAACACGAATAAATAAATATAATACGAAGAAACAAGTTATTTTGAATCTGTATCTTCAAGTAAGATAATAGTGATAATAAATTCAACAATTTCACACTTCTTCAAGTACCAAGAACTCATAGGGGTTCGTTACAAAGATTTAATTGATTGAAAAATTTCCTATCCGATATAATTATTTGCATTTTGAAAAACAGAAAGTTTTCCAGCAAGGACCTTTCGTTTTTTATTATCATTTTATCATCAGTAAGAGAGAGGGAAAAAAATATTAGATTAAACAATCTGTGATTAAAAAAAAATAGATAAAAAAACACTGATGTAAGAGAAGATTGAAATTTTATGTTGTTCTTTTTTTTTTAATATTTATACTGTAAAATCATTACTATTTAACGAATCGCAAATGAATTCAATTTACTATTTCATATGCGTGTTATTTGAACTCAATTAAATTTGTGAAAACCTCCAAAAAAATAATAATCACATTCTATCCCAATATTCTACTCTTAATCTTAATACACTTAATACAGAAGGCTGTTGGAAAAGGCAATCTTTTATATTATATATATATATTTTTTATTTTATATATATATATTTTTTTATGATATAAAAAAAAATAATAATATTATCTATTATATTATTATATATATATAATATATATATATATTATTATATTATATAGACTATTATATAGACAGGGTATGCTCTGGGACGGAAGGATTCGAACCTCCGAATAGCGGGACCAAAACCCGTTGCCTTACCACTTGGCCACGCCCCATTTATTTCTATTCGATACTAATAAACACTAATATTAAACACTACACTAATAGTGGTACGGGTTATTCGTCAACTCCTGTTAAAATATCTATTATTTATAAAATAAAATGGATTACTAGAATTTTTATACATGTAAACTATACATGTAGACATAGAATTAAACTGAATTTATTGATCATTACATATAATTCAATTAAGATATTGTACGAAAGTATGATTTATTCTATTCTCTTTTGATTTGAGATATAGAAGGATTGATTTTTGATTGGGTGAGTTCAAATAAAAGAAAGCTTTTTGGTCTATCTTATTTTATTTTTATTCATTTTTTTTTATTCTATTCTATCAATTTTTATTCTATTCTATCAATAATAACATATCTATAATAATAAACTCAATTAAATTTATTAACAACTCAATCAAAATAAATACAATTATCCCCCCCCCCCAAAAAAAAAAAATGTTTGTTATGCTTAATATTTTTAGTTTGATCTGTATATACCTTAATCCTGCTCTTTATTCCAGTAGTTTTTTCGTCGCCAAATTGCCCGAAGCTTACGCTTTTTTGAATCCAATTGTAGATGTTATGCCAGTAATACCCCTGTTCTTTTTTCTCTTAGCCTTTGTTTGGCAAGCTGCTGTAAGTTTTCGATGATATTTTTAATAAAGTCCCAGACAAATCCACGATTTATTCGAAAAAAAAAATTCGTAGAATTGATAAGATCAGATAAGTCGTACACTTTCAATTCAAATATTGAAATTATTGTACAACCGCGACAAGTTCGGATCACCCCACTTTAATCTCTTGTAAAAAAAAAAAAAAAATAGAGTATGTGGTATAAAAGTGGAGAATCTATTCTCTTTTTTCCTAAAAAAATCTTGGAGATTGTGTAATGCTTACTCTCAAACTATTTGTTTACACGGTAGTGATATTCTTTGTTTCTCTCTTTATCTTCGGATTCCTGTCTAATGATCCAGGACGTAATCCTGGACGTGAAGACTAAAAAGTAAGGGTTTCTTTGCTTTAAAACTGTAAAACTGTTATTAGTAAGATTTTATCTATTCCACTTTTTTAATTATTAATTTTGAACTAGTAAAAAAAAAAGAGTTCGCGATAAATTCGAAAGAAAATAACAAGCCATCAACGAAAACGGAAAGAGAGGGATTCGAACCCTCGGTACGAAAAACTCGTACAACGGATTAGCAATCCGACGCTTTAGTCCACTCAGCCATCTCTCCTCCCAATTGAAAAGGGATAATACTATGTTACATTATAAAAAATAAGGCTTGAAAATGCCCGTCATAGGTCATAGTATATACTCTTATTTTTTAATTTCGTGATTTTGTCCGAAGGGGCTTTTTATTTTAGTTCCACGGCCCGGCCTGGTCAGTACTTAGCCGGGCCCGCCCTTTTGTTCCAACAAATCATAAATAAAAAGATTTCTAAAATTGAAAAAAAAAAAAGAAATAAAAAAAAAATTGCTTGTTATTGCGATAAAAAAGAACTTTTTCAATTTCTATGATTATGATATAGAATCAAATGGTATAGAATCAAAGTGCCGTTTCTTTCTTATCTTAGTTAGTCCTTTTATTCCGGTTTAAATAAGAAAAAGGGCACTCTCGTTTCTTGCCAGAATCTACTTTTGTGTTATGGCTTAAGTTCAAGACAAAAAACTCGGGCAAAAAAGCACTTGTTATTTAGTTATTAAAATTAAATAAATCCCCCTTTCCGAATCTCATTAGGTCCTCACAAAAGGGTAAACGCTCTAGTTTTCCTGATTCTTTTCTGATCTTTTGTTTTTTGATTAGGGTCGACAAAAGGCGCATTTATATACAATAATCTTATTGTAGCGGGTATAGTTTAGTGGTAAAAGTGTGATTCGTTCTTTAACCCTTTATATAGTTAAAGGGTCTTTCGGTTTGATTAATATTTATTCCGAACAAAAACTTTAGTTCTTAAAAGGATTGAATCCTTTACCTCTCAATGAAAAATTCGAGGAAGAATATACATTCTCGTGATTTGTATCCAAGAACCTATTTAAAATTGAAAAATTGGATTATTAAATTACGAAACATAATTTTTTTATTGGATCAATACTTCCAATTGAATGAGTATAAGTAAAGGACCCATGGATAAAGATAAAAAGTGTATTTCTAATCGTAACTAAATCTTCAATTTTTCATTTCTATAGGGGAAATTGAAGCAAAACAGCTATTAAACAATGCCTTTGGTTTACTAAAGACATCGATCGATAAATTGTTTTAGCTCGGCAGAAACAAAATGCTTTTCCTAAAGATCTTTCAAATAGAAGTAAAGAACGAAGTAACTAGAAAGATTGTTAAAATAGAAAATATCTTTCTATAGGGATCGTCTAGAAAGCGGGTTGTTCTGAATAGATTCAGACATAAAAGCTGACATAGACGTTATGGGTCGGATTTTTTATTTCGTTCATGTCTAAATATGGGAATTTATCCATCTTCCATAAAGGAGCTGAATGAAACCAAAGTTTCACGTTCAGTTTTGAATTAGAGACGTTAAAAATGATGAATCAACGTCGACTATAACCCCTAGCCTTCCAAGCTAACGATGCGGGTTCGATTCCCGCTACCCGCTTTTACTTTATCATTAAAATCATTATAATCTTTAATATTCAATACGCTAAAAATAAAAAAATGAAATATTTTTTTGATTTTTAAAGAAATTTTTAAAAATATTCAATACAAAGGGTTGAATGAATCGAATTAATGTAATGCATCATTGACTTAAATACTAAATTCTTGGAATTCTTTCAACTACTTTTCC